TCTCTGCTGATCGATTTTCAAAAAGCTCTAATGCATTTATCCATATATAATGTTTCCACGCACATAACCGCTCTTTCACTTGTGTTCGGAAGAAGCCGCATGTTTACCATATTCCAATAAATAGATATCTGTATTATGATCCAAGTAAAATTCTTGCAAGAAATTGATGAGATTTGGTCCCATCGGATTTAGACAATTTTGTTTTTTTGAACATGAATAGATAAAGAGGCCATTGCAATTGCCGGAAATACTAGGCCCACTAAAGGCACAAAAAAAGAGGGGAAGTTGAAAGTTGTCATAGACTAGATACCTCGATTTAATATTTGATTTGTACCTGTTATAAAGATATCTTATCATAAGTATATTGATTCTAAGTATATAATAATAGGTACAAGAAAAATAGAACTAAATTAGGTGTACCTATTTACTTTTCTATTTATTATTCTTGTTCTTTTGTCCTTATCTTCTAATAATGAATGAAAGAGTTTCTTACAAGTAAGGATTCTAATGAACCCGATCCAACATGAATTCCTAGTAAAAATGGGAGTTCCCCGGGGATATGGTATGGGGATATAGAAAAACGCAAGATTTCAATTCTATATTTTCTATATTTGAATTTTTCAATATCTATTCAATATCTATACTATTCAATATCTATAATAAATACGTAAGAAGAGAACATTCCTTTTTTTTTTTTCCTAATTTCAATTTCCGGTAAGATAGAATGATTTATACTGTTGATAGAGTCTTCCCGATCACTAATCATGAATATAGGTAGCAAGAAAATAGATCTGGAAAAAAAAACTGAATTTCATTTTAATGCTCTACTTGATTGAATTTTTATTCACGGGAAAGAAACCGTGAAGTTGAAATAACTCACTCAGAACACCTTTTAAAAGATTACGTGGTACGATTGGGTCGAATAAGCCTTTCTGGAATAAATACTCAGCCGATTGTGAACCATCGGGTACTGTCTTATTCAATGTTTGTTCAATTACTCTTTTACCCGCAAACGCAATATAGGCATTAGGTTCGGCAATAATGATATCTCCTAACATACCAAAACTAGCGGTCACCCCGCCGGTTGTAGGAGATGTAAGGATTGATACATATAATAACTTTTTATTTAATTGATAATTATATGAAGCGGAAGATATTTTTGCCATTTGCATCAAACTCAAACTTCCTTCTTGCATGCGCGCTCCTCCGGAAGCACACACTATAATAACAGGTAGAGATCTATTAGTAGCATATTCGATCAAACGGGTTAGTTTCTCACCTACTACGGATCCCATACTTCCCCCCATGAACTGAAAATCCATAACCCCAATTGCTATGGGAATACCTTTTAATTGACCTATGCCTGTTTGAACAGCCTCGGTTAACCCTGTCCTTTTTTGATAAGAATCAATACGATCTTGATAAGGTTCCTCCTCCGAATGAAATTCAATGGGATCCACAGAAACCATGTCGTCATCCATAGGAGCCCAAGTGCCCGGATCAATCGAAAGTTCGATTCTGTCTGAACTACTCATTTTCAAATGATATCCACATTGTTCACAAATATTCAATTTTGATCTCAAAAATTTCTTATAATTTAATCCATAACAATTTTCGCATTGAACCCACAAATGTCTGTATTTTTTATTTATATCGAGATCATTATAGTTTCCTTGCATATGGGATTCACTTTCATAGGAATAACTTTCATTTGCACTAGTTTTTACATCGGAACTCGCACTGGCAATACTGTTTATGCTTTCATTACAAATGTAACTATAAATGTAACTCTTACTGTAATTGTCGCCACTTGAAAAGTCACTATTAATACTGATTTCAGAATCAAGATAATTGTCAATGCAACTATTAATGTGATTATTCCAACTATATTTAGTATCATACATGTAACGATCATAGTAGTGATTGTTACTCTTAGACCCATTATTCAGATAACTAGAATTTGGATAACTAGAAAAAAAACTTTCGAGTTCACTCAGAAACGAATGATCATTGTCAATCTCAAAAATATGATTTTCAATATCGAAATAGATGGAATAATTGTCACCACTACTATCCCTAACTAAAAAAGTGTCATCAGAGCCGAAATTACGAATGCCCCTGACACCAAATAAATGATCCACATTATCGCAACCTGGGTTGTCACTATCACCCCAACTATGAATGTTTTTATCTATAACGAGGTCTTCACTTCCATTAGTATTTCCAATAGGACCAATACCATCCATTGATTTACTTAGCCCACACCTGTATCCTAACTCCCTGTTAAACAACATCGAAGTGAACCACCATTTTTCCTTTTCCATAGAGCCTTCCTGCCCCCTATTTGAATGAAAATACAATATATGAATAGTCATTCGATGAATAATCATTTGAATATTTCCTTTCGGAATAAGCATATAGATTCAATCACTAGGATTATTAACTAATAACAAGCGAGTATTGAAAGAAACGATTCTCTTGTGGGAATCGGGGTATCACT